GATACACCCAATACATCGAAACTCATTGCCCATGGGTAGAGAAAGACCGTTTCAACATCAAAAACAACAAAAACTAGAGCAAACATATAATAACGGATTCTAAATTGTAACCAAGCGTCGCCCATCGGTTCTATACCCGATTCATAACTAGAAAGTTTCTCCGGCCCTTTCCTAATAGGGGCTAAAATTCCGGAAATGAAAAATGCCAAAATAGGAATAAGACTTGATATTATTAGAAATGCCCAAAAAAGATCATATTCGTAAAGCAAAAACATAGACGCACTCCTATGAACTTGGAAAATATACCGGATTAGTCGATTCGAATTGAAGTTGTCAAGTCACCCATAACCGTTTAGTCAAAACAAGAATTCATTTTGAATTTTAACCAAACCATCTCGTTTCCTTTGTTTATTGCGGGGCATATATACTTTCAAGATTAATCGACTGACTTGACTCGGATCCTATTTCCAGTCTACTTCCCGTCTACTTAATTTTTTATTTTCTTTAATTGATTTAGTTAGTATAACTCTAACTATTACGCTTAGACAAATTCTCTTGTTTTCACCTAGGATTCTTGCTAAAGAAAGCGACTTCCAAATAAAAAAAGAAGAATTCTATTTGATTTTTTGTTTAAGAATTTCTAACTTCGTATTATTTGAAATTTTTTTTTATAAAAATTATAGATTTCTATTTTTTTTTCTTAGTGATTTAGAATATAACATCAAATAGAAGATAATGGGTCGGTATTTCAATCTCAGGATTTCGAATATCTTAATCTTAGTGTTGGTATATTCCGTTTATTAGAATCTGGTTGGATTTTTCTCTTGATTGAATACAGAAAAAGAAGACCATTGCCTTTTTGTTGTGCTTCGCTAGGTGTAGGTAAGGTATATGAAGAAAAGGCTTCTTTAAAATTGTTGACAATGAAACTTACCAAAGAGATTTGTTTTTCAACAAACTTTGGTTTGTACACAAATCCATCAGGTTATTCCCTAGATCTATATCTATGTGAATTACTCTTGGAGTTTTTCACCGGGCTCGTGTCATGATTTTTACTTCTTAAATTCATTAGACAAGGAGTATCAATAACTTACACTTTACCCCTTGATTGGGGGTAGGAAATTTGATATAGAATTTCCCTCCGAAGATTAATCACGAAAGGTTTATTTGTTTATCCACGACTGGATAAGTATTGATTCGATCCCTTCAAATGCGTTTTTCTTTCAGTTCTATTCTTCTTTAAATTCAAATGATTCCGTGAAAATCACTCACGGGAATCATTTGGTTTGGATGAACCCACCGGTCAGTTACAAGCAACAAACAAGAATGAAGAAATGCAAATTATACAATTTTGTATTTCCAATTTTCATTTTATTTTATAGGGCTATACGGACTCGAACCGTAGACCTTCTCGGTAAAACAGATCAAACTTATTATTATCAAAATGATCTGAACTGTTTCAAAGACCCAACATGCATTTTTTTTGCATTGGGCTCTTTCATTAACTGATAGAAATATCAGCCAATCCGCCATATTTTTTCTTAACAGAAAAATAAGATAAGGAGATGGCTCCACGTGCCCTGAGTCATTATTTGGGATTCTGATCCAGGAGCACTACCAAAGTGTTTCAAGGGTGGGATTATCTTGACGTAGGTCTGCCTCCGGCCTAGATCATTTTTAGTTAAATGAAGTCTCTATCGTTCGGCTTAAAAAATAAAATATGAAACTTCATACACCTTGAAGTTCATAGGACGAAAAGAGAGTTTTTGAGGGCCTTGTACTCATTATGCCTAGCATTGAATGTACTGGTATTCACCTTATCAATATCTCAAATCAATGATGGGGTCTGTTTGGTACCTAAAAGGGGCATCCAAATCAGACCAAACCTTTTGTCAGGCTATTGTTCCCTCAAAGTTATGGAGTAAGACATCGATTTCTCAATAAGATCCAATTTTTGGATTGTATGACGGACTCCCCTGAAAACCATTGGCGCGCGTGTAAACGAGGTGCTCTACCAACTGAGCTATAGCCCTTACTTAATGCTTGTAATGCATATTTTATCATGTATATAATTTCTTGTCAAGATGAATATTCTATAATCCAACATCCTGAAGTTTTGAGTGGTCTTGCTTAGATTAGTATTGCTTAGAAGTAATATGATATTTATAATCCATCGACGGGATGGGTCCCATTTGGTTGTCTTTGGGATGAGAAATGACCTACTTAACTCAGCGGTTAGAGTATCGCTTTCATACGGCGGGAGTCATTGGTTCAAATCCAATAGTAGGTAGAACTTATTAGATACCGGAGTCAACGGTATCTAATAAGTTTTTTTGCCCCATTTCTTTCTATTTTTTTTTATTTTTGAATTGCGTTGGATCGAAATTGGATTCTGCTTGATTGGATTCGCTCGACAGAATTCAATCAAAATAGGGTTTCGAAACAGAACTTTTTTTATTTGAATTATTCGAACGCCCCAACCGGTTATGAAATCGCATTG